TGGTTATCAAATGATTGAAGAGCCGGGAGCAATTTACTTACGATACTTAGTTGACATTCATAAAAAGTATCTAATGAATTATGAGTTCAATACACCCTGTTTTGCAGAAAGACGGATATTCCTTGCTCATTATCAGACAATCACTTATTCACAAACCTCGTGTGGGGCGAATAGTTTTCATTTCCCATCTCATGGAAAACCCTTTTCGCTCCGCTTAGCCCTATCCCCCTCTAGGGGTATTTTAGTGATAGGTTCTATAGGAACTGGACGATCCTATTTGGTCAAATACCTAGCGACAAACTCCTATGTTCCTTTCATTACAGTATTTCTGAACAAGTTCCTGGATAACAAGTCTAAGGGTTTTCTTATTGATGATAGTGACGGTATTGATGCTAGTTACGATGTGAATGACGATCTCGACCGTGACCTTGATACGGAGCTGGAGCTTCTAACTAGGATGAATGCGCTAACTATGGATATGATGCCGGAAATAGACCGATTTTATACCACCCTTCAATTCGAATTAGCAAAAGCAATGTCTCCTTGCATAATATGGATTCCAAACATTCATGATCTAGATGTGAATGAGTCGAATTACTTATCCCTCGGTCTATTAGTGAACTATCTCTCCAGGGATTGTGAAAGATGTTCCACTAGAAATATTCTTGTTATTGCTTCGACTCATATTCCAAAAAAAGTGGATCCCGCTCTAATAGCTCCGAATAAACTAAATACATGCATTAAGATACGAAGGCTTCTTATTCCACAACAACGAAAGCACTTTTTCACTCTTTCATATACTAGGGGATTTCACTTGGAAAAGAAAATGTTCCATACTAATGGATTCGGGTCCATAACCATGGGGTCCAATGTACGAGATCTTGTAGCACTTACTAATGAGGCCCTATCGATTAGTATTAGACAGAAGAAATCAATTATAGACACTAATATAATTAGATCTGCTCTTCATAGACAAACTTGGGATTTGCGATCCCAGGTAAGATCGGTTCAGGATCATGGGATCCTTTTCTATCAGATAGGAAGGGCTGTTGCACAAAATGTATTTCTAAGTAATTGCCCCATAGATCCTATATCTATTTATATGAAGAAAAAATCATGTAACGAAGGGGATTCTTATTTGTACAAATGGTACTTCGAACTTGGAACGAGCATGAAGAAATTAACGATACTTCTTTATCTTTTGAGTTGTTCTGCCGGATCGGTTGCTCAAGACCTTTGGTCTTTACCCGGACCCGATGAAAAAAATGGGATCACTTATTATGGACTTGTTGAGAATGATTCTGATCTAGTTCACGGCCTATTAGAAGTAGAAGGCGCTCTGGTGGGATCCTCATGGACAGAAAAAGATTGCAGTCAGTTTGATAATGATGGAGTGACATTGCTTCTTCGGCCCGAACCGAGGAGTCCTTTAGATATGATGCAAAATGGATCTTGTTCTATCCTTGATCAGAGATTTCTCTATGAAAAATACGAATCGGAGTTTGAAGAAGGGGAAGGAGAAGGAGTCCTCGACCCACAACAGATAGAGGAGGATTTATTCAATCACATAGTTTGGGCTCCTAGAATATGGCGCCCTTGGGGCTTTCTATTTGATTGTATCGAAAGGCCCAATTCATTGGGATTTTCCTATTGGGCCAGGTCATTTCGGGGCAAGCGGATCATTTATGATGAAGAGGATGAGCTTCAAGAGAATGATTCGGAGTTCTTGCAGAGTGGAACCCTGCAGTACCAGATACGAGATAGATCTTCCAAAGAACAGGGTTTTTTTCGAATAAGCCAATTCATTTGGGACCCTGCGGATCCACTCTTTTTCCTATTCAAAGATCAGCCCTTTGTCTCTGTGTTTTCACATCGAGAATTCTTTGCAGATGAAGAGATGTCAAAGGGGCTTCTTACTTCCCAAACGGATCCTCCTACATCTATATATAAACGCTGGTTTATTAAGAATACGCAAGAAAAGCACTTCGAATTCTTGATTCATCGCCAGAGATGGCTTAGAACCAACAGTTCATTATCTAATGGATTTTTCCGTTCTACTACTCTATCCGAGAGTTATCAGTATTTATCAAATCTGTTCCTATCTAACGGAAGGCTATTGGATCAAATGACAAAGGCATTGTTGAGAAAAAGATGGCTTTTCCCGGATGAAATGAAAATTGGATTCATGTAATAGGAGAAAGGTTTTCCATTCCTTAGCCCGAAAGTGGCCATGAAATAGGGATTAAGTGGAACAGAATTGACTGGGTGGTAGAGTCGTGGAAACACCTCTTTCTTCCATATTTTGGACATGGAACAATATGTTACTGCTGAAACATGGAAGAATTGAAATCTTAGATCAAAACACTATGTATGGATGGTATGAACTGCCTAAACAAGAATTCTTGAACAGCGGTAACCAGAGCTATTACTCACTACATCAAAAGATTTCCATTAATGAAAGATGTAAATTCATTGGAAAATCAAAAATACGTATGTCGGA